GAGACCCATATCTTATATTTGGTTCAATCAGAAATTATTTTATCATTTCTGTACCCACAATTCAATCTAGCTGGATATATATCACATATATAGTCTTTTTTTCCGCCCATTTGCCCCGATAAATTTTGAATACTCAAACGGTCGATTTTGTCTTAGTTTATGCTTTTATTTATGACTGAAAGCGGAGTAATGTCTCATTATGATCGGGATTGCGTCTCTTTCTTTCATTTTGATGATTTCCTTAACTAAAAACGAAATGGAAATGAATTCTAATTAAATCAATATTAAGAATTACTATTACTTAGTAATCTAATTACTATAGCTAATCAATTCGTAATTCAAAAAAAAAAATATATAAGAATTTAGATTCAATAATTTATAATAATTAATAAAAAATCGAAATATATTTCGAAAGATATATATATATGATATATAGTCAAATATAATAATATAAAATATTAGAAAAATAGATAGTTTCTATAGTTAAAGTAATAGATAATAATAAAAAATGAAAATATCATTTTAAATGTGACTGTTTAATTCCGATACTGAAGATAAATAAATCGAAATTACATATCGCTATAGTCAATTAATGGTTATCATCTATAAATATTAAATATTTTTTTGAAATATGCGCTTTCTATTCTTTTCTAGACTCATATTAATTATGAATAGCTAAGAATGGATAGTTAATAGCTACGATCCCAGTAGGTTATTGAATTCCTATGCATGCCCAATTTCGATTGTGTGAGCCCGCTTAGCTCAGAGGTTAGAGCATCGCATTTGTAATGCGATGGTCATCGGTTCGATTCCGATAGCTGGCTTCTATCTATTTGGTTGCTTTTTTACGTGATTGCTAATGTCTCCGTGAAATCTAAAAAATGCTGGAAAATAGTATTAAATTAAAAATGCTGGAAAATAGTATTAAATTAAAGGCTTCCTCCCCTTTTCTAAGGGTTAAGGGTCACCGATCTATTATCTTGTAAGAACGTCCAACTATGAATAAAAATAGGAGGAGTTATATATTTACAGTAAAAATATAATATATAAAAAAAGGGATCCTTTTTTTTTATATATACATACAATAAGCATACAAAAGAGTCCGTATATTGATATAATTTATCTCATTATTCTTTGTAGTAGAATACTTCAGTTGATTTCACTTCATTTATAGTTCAGTTTTAATTTGGGTTTATTCTGTAAAATAAAATAAGGAGTCTTTATGTCACGTTACCGAGGTCCTCGTTTCAAAAAAATACGCCGTCTGGGGGCTTTACCGGGACTAACTAGTAAAAGGCCTAGAACCGGAAGTGATCTTAGAAACCAATCGCGTTCCGGTAAAAGATCTCAATATCGTATTCGTCTAGAAGAAAAACAAAAATTGCGTTTTCATTATGGTCTTACAGAACGACAATTACTTAAATATGTCCGTATCGCGGGAAAAGCCAAAGGTTCAACAGGTCAGGTTTTACTACAATTACTTGAAATGCGCTTGGATAACATCCTTTTTCGATTGGGTATGGCGTCGACTATTCCTGGAGCCCGCCAATTAGTTAACCATAGACATGTTTTAGTTAATGGTCGTATAGTAGATATACCAAGTTATCGCTGCAAACCACGAGATGTTATTACAGCGAAGGATGAACAAAAATCCCAAACTCTGATTAAAAATTCTCTTGATTCATCCCCTCATGAGGAAGTGCCAAAATATTTGACTCTTCACCCGTTCCAATATAAAGGAGTAGTCAATCAAATAATAGATAATAAATGGGTCGGTTTGAAAATAAACGAATTGCTAGTCGTAGAATATTATTCCCGTCAAACTTAAACCTAACTAACAAAAAAAAGATTAGGGCTATTTTGCTCTCTTCTCTTTTCGTCGAAGTAAGAGATTGGCTGCCATATTTGAATTCCTTGTCGACCTTTTTTCAGTAGTTTAATTTTATGTATCACAACAATTAGGAATATGGAATCTATACCAAAGGAAAGCCTAACTCTTGGACTAATGGTATCCATTATTAGTTGATTTGAGACATTGTATTGTGATAAGTACCGTTGGTGGTTTAGCTGAAGGTACGGAAAGAGAGGGATTCGAACCCTCGGTAAACAAAAGCCTACATAGCAGTTCCAATGCTACGCCTTGAACCACTCGGCCATCTCTCCTACATAATGATTATGACTCAGAACGCGAGTGAATAGCGAGTCGTTATCATACGTTATCATAGTAGATTATAGGTATTGGATAGATACGACCAATCAATTCTAACTATAAAAATAGAAAACTTTTCAGCATAGAATGATTATTCAACCATATTCAATCAAAACTTTTATCGAGTTATCCTAATCCTAACTAGTTCCCGTTATTGGTATACTACTCCATTTGCATGAAATCTAATCGGATTAAACTATTTATTATTTGTTTTATTAGAATATAAATTTGAAATTACGACGAAACAATTTGAGTAGTAAGGTGTATATCTTTTTTATATTATTAGTCTGT